AACATAAACTTTGAGGCTCAATAGCTAAATACATGGCAATTGAATCATGAGCCGAGATCATAAAGAGCATACTGCGAGTAGTAAGTAGAATTAATACAATGAATTCAAAAGCATCAAACCTCTCTTGTTCGGAAGAATCGAAACACATCGAAATGGTACCAGCCGTACTTAATAATAGAAGGATTTGGCAGAAATATGTAAAATTGTCCCTCCTAAAAAGATTATTCCAGAATAAATGGGCAATAGTTAGGAGAGGTGCGCCAGCGGCGAGCAGAAGCAAGGTTATTAGATACCTCAGGAAAGCCCGGCCAGAACCACACGTGCAAGTTTCCCTGCATGTGGCTCGTCCGTGAGAACTTCTTCGGATTTGCGTGAACTAGCGGACCGATCACTAAGTGGGGATGCTCCCTCCAGCATGAGCGAACCTTTTCGGAACTGGTTAGGAATGGGCGCCACTATCCCAGCCCGGATCCAGCCAGGTTCTATTGATCATGTCCCCTTCCCAACAGTTGTACCTTGTCTTGGGGCGTCTTTGGCTTTACGAGAGAAAGCCCGCCGGAGAAAAAAGTCTTTATCTTCCCGTCCCGGATCATATTCCGGTGCGTCCACAGAAGAGGAAATCGCAATGCATCTTGCTCAGCAGGCGTAGCTTGGAGTGGGAGTGTAGCGTGGGTAAGGTAAGGAAAGTGGCCGCCAGAGAGGAAGCCAAACCGGCCTATTAAAGGCAGCTAAGCTAATATGCGCCGGAGAAAGCCAGGTGCCGGAGGTAAGCTCTATTCGGCCCGGAGCATTGATTCCCCATAACGAATAGGCTAACTCTATCTCTCAATTGCCTATCCTGTGCTCGAGAAGGTCCCCCAGTTCCTCGGCAGCACCTCGAGGTGCATTGTGTTTTCTTACATGAGACTAGGGATATTCCTCACTCCATGGCATGGCACCTTTCGCTCATCCATTCTGCCCGCCCGTCCAGACGCGGCGCCCTTTTTCATTATCATCTACCGCCCTTTCTTTCCTCCCGGCTATTCACGCATGAAGATCGTCGTATGTATGCTCGACTTCGGTTGCCGGTGCTATAGGTAGGAGTACATTATGGCAGGATCAGTCACCCGGGCAAACCAACCCTCCTCCAAGAAGAATTGTGCTATGCCCCCCCGATCCCTATAGAGCGAAAGAGCTGCCTGGTGATCCCTAGGTTGAAGCACGTCCGGTCGTTAACTCCTCGCGCCGCTGCCGCCGTTTCTAGGACCGACCGACGCCTCACCTGCACAGGTACCTACGTAGTGTCGGTCGCACATTCAACATAGCGTTCGGACTCATGTGCCTTCCAGAACCAGGGGTCTTTGAGCCTGCTGCGTACGATTAGCCAGCCTTGCGGCGGCAAAAGGATTAGACGTCCCCCCATGCTACGGTTCCCTGCGGTCCAAACCCGGTGCCGCATTAGGTTAGGGGGCTGGGCGATAATAGCTCCTCCGCATCCCAAAGCGCGCTGCTCTCCTAGGCGCGCAACACTAAGTAATCCAAGCCAACCCACATTACTGACTAACGGCGGATAATCATATTTCTTAGAGGTACTAAATACAACTCCATGAATGAGCAAAATGGAGGTTGCATTAATGAGAAAGATCTCTGGGGAAACCGCTAAAAAAAGATTGAACATGTGGGAGGATCCGAACATCTTCTGCTTTCATTTCCCCCGTATGGAACACTGAGTTACTTACGTTACGGTCTTCAGCAGGCAGGCTGCACTCTAGGCGGCGGCTAGGAGGGATCGCTAGACCAGCAGCCAGACTAAGAATGAATGTGTAATGATGGTGATTCCACACCAGGAATAATAAATAATTGAATGTAGAAAGGGAATCCTAAACAAAAACGGAGTCCATGACCCCTTTTTAGAGCGTATAAGGATAGGTCGAATTCAATTTATACCCATAAAGAAAAAGATGGACGTCACTTTGGGACACATGCGGATAGCCTTTCCCGCAGGAACTATCTGCGATGACCCTTTTGTCTGATCCGACGAAGGAATAAGTCATAGTTGGAAATGGCTCTTAGTACTCTACGATAAGGAACGCTTTCCCTAGTTCCATATTGTTCCATTCTTCCACAATATGAAGAATAGGTCCTGAGAGAAAGGGGAGTTCCACGCGGATACAGGGCGATCCCTCTGATTTGATGTCGCTTGGTTAGAACATCATTGGGATCGAACCCATCCTGGACTAACGCAGCTTCAATTCCCCTGTCAATGCGCATTTGTCGATCAATGACGTGCACCCATGTGAAATCGAAGTAGTTCTCTGGTCTGCCAAAATAATGTATCTGGAGGCGCCTGTATAGTTCCGCCTCCCGAAGTTAATCAGTAATTAATGGATGTTCCAGCCGGGGAATTCCCACTTCCGGATGGAAGGCGGGCGCCTCCTCTGGAATGCGCGGTTGAGCCGCTCGCGCTCCCGCTGCGAAAGACTCGTCCGCCTGCTCCCTCCCGGCATCACAGGGGGCCACTGTCAAAGGTATACACTCCGATAAGAAGAAGCGGAGACTACCACCATCATCTAACCAGAGCGCACCTATGACAAAAACGAGAAGCACTCCCCGAATAGTCCAAATCTCTTTCGATATTTTTTTATTGTGATGAACGGAAAAGCGAAATTCCGTAAATAAATGACGAAGCCCATTATACAGATGATAGGACAGGGCTAAGGCAGTAATACCGACGGAGATTGGGATAAGCTTTGCTAAATAAAAGAAGAATTGATAGAAATTAAAATAGGTGAAGCAAATAAAACCTATCTTCATACAAAGAAGATAAAACAACAAAAGGAGAGTGGCTAGGAAAGCCCCGGAGATTCTATGGGAAATTGGAAACGTCGAAGTGAGCTGTGGCTTATAAATAGGAAGATGAGGAGATAACGGGCGAAGAATATTAATGATATTAGCATTCTTTTATGTTTATTCGCTCTTATCGCAGAGCGGCATATCGAAAAAAAGAAAAGATCGTATTGGAATCGATGACTTAAGCCCCTTTCTAAAGGGCATGTAATTTCAAGGGCGTGACTCGCCATTTCAGAGAAGGGAAAGGCTTCTCCGTCGTAGGCGACCGAGGGTGCCGCCTAGAAGAAAGATCTAGACTAGACTAAGGACTCTCAGGAAGGACGAGAGCCCGAAGTGAATCTCGATCTTTCTTCTCTTATTCAATTTTTCTCACTTATGGGCTTTGACTCACTTTTTTCTTAGCTTAGGAAAGAAGGAAGAAGACCATTGATCTTATAATACATCACCGGTGTACTTACTTCAACACAAGAAGCGTGGGCCTCTTCGATAGAAGCACTTTCTTTTCTTAGCCCCGTATCTACTTTTTATTCCCGGAACACTGACTTCACCTTCAAGTTCAGATAGTGAGAGAGTGAAAAAGACGGCACAACGTTGACACACAGTTCATTGATAAAGAAACCATGTCACGAGTTTGGCCAATTGCTCTCGGAGACCTGCTAGGCGAGATTCCGCTTTAGTTGCTGCCAAGGCTTTCAATGATAAGAAAGCAGGGGCGGAAAGAAAGCTTTTTCCTTTTCGCCGGGAGAGCTCTGACACATTCTCCTTAGAACAAGAAAGGATAGGAAAATGGTGATAAAAAAGAATCACCAGTCCCGCCATACAAGACAAAGACAATAAGAGAAAGAAACCTCTAACAATAAAGAACATGTCCTACAACCGCATACACATACCCTCGATACAAAGCAAGAAAGAAAGCAAACTCAGTCCTCGCCTCGGGTGAGCCAACAAGTCAAGCAAGAATCGACTTCACACACTAAGAAGATAATCATTATCTGAGAAAGAGCTTCAAAGAGAAGTGTAATAAAATAAGATGAAGGATTTTCCTTTTTTCATACTACGACATTTCCTACGAGACGGATTGAGGACTGACGGAGAGACTGAGTCAAGCACTACAAGAATTAGCACAAGGATTAGTGCTGGAAAGGTTGATACGATTGATTCGCTTGCCTCGAAGACTGGCATTAGGCCCCTACTGATGATAGGATTGATTCGAAGCAAAGGAAATAAATAACTACTAAAGTAGACTCTTCCCCTTCGTGAAAGAAGCTTTTAGTGGAATTGAGTGGAATGGAAATCATATGCTTTGAGGAACAAGAGCACAAAAGAGACCTGCGGCGGGGTAGACATGTCATGTATAGACTAACAACCCGAACACGCCTTTCTTTTATTTCATAGCAGACACCTGCTCGGTCGGAGATAGCAGCTACTTACCTACGACTACTCGGCGGTCTCAGAGACCGAACTGCCCTAACAAGAGCAGCAAGCCAGAAGAGCCGGAGGAGCTAGTCCACTTAGTCTTGACTTAGCTTTTACCCTAGCTCAGCAGAAAGATGCCGGAGGATTCTCTTACCATATTACTGAATTAACCCAAACCCCGCCTTTTTCTTTATTTATGATCTTGGGGGAACCAATCCACCAAAACCTCAGCGGTTAGCTACTAGGTCTTCCATCGGCGCATGCCCTTGATCGATGTATCACTTCCTACGAATATAGGCTATGGGCATTCAGCAGGAAATCGTAGTTAACCGGAGTTGAATTCCGGAAAGAAAGGAAGTCCACATAGATATGTGATTCTTATCTCTTATAATATAGGGCATATCCACTTAGTCGATGCACTCGCCCTCCCCACGTGCCTGGGGATTAGTTGGGGGGATCACCAGCTCGCCTGCTCATGAGAAAAGAAACCGTAGGAAAAAGAATCCCAGAGAAGAAAGAGTCCCGTCCTCACCGGCAAGCAAACTCACTTGTCGAGCTAGGAGCGCACTTACTTAAGGTATCCTGCTTACTAACGAAGAGCACCGGAGGAGCAGCTCGCCAGAGACTCAATTGGGGAGTACGGGCGCGGGAAGTCGCGTCTTCGTGGGGTCTAGGGCAGTACCAGACCCTCTTATCCGACCCTTTTCTTAATAGGATCTCGGGGCTTGTGGGCAACTTAGCCCAACTTTCCGTACAAGGAAAGGGGGAGCCAGTTCTATCCTTTAAAACAAAACACCGACTTCGGACTTCGGGAAAGAGCTCTATCTAGGAAATGGGGCATGAAGGACGAAAAAGCAGCCTACCTTCAAGAGCTCACGCCATCATATAAGGGCTTTTGCTTCTGCACTTTGGCTTTCCTTTATTGAAACTCTCGGATAAAAAAACTCCAGGTGAGAACTGCATCCTTCTTTTGGGGAGACAGTCCCCGAGGTGTCCTCCCATGCACTTCACTTTAAGAACCCGTGGGGGTAGGCACCTTAGATACACTTTCAGGACAAGGAAAAGGGCCAGATAGGTATATCGTTAAGACCCTACCCCCGCCTTTTAGTAGAGACCCAAACACCGAGCTTTTAGCTGCACGAGAAAAAAGCCCCCTGGAAGATCTATCCATATAGTCAATCGGGAAGGCAGGACGCCAAAGCAAAATACCCCGTATTGAGCTACAAGCACACTAAAGAGAAGACCAAGCAGATGAGTCGGATCTAGCATCTCGCAATGGGGCCAATGAGAAAGCTGCCAGCCTTCAAGAGCTGGAAGTACAAGAAAGGGGGCGATCCAGGTATAGCATAAACAACCCGAACACGCCTTTAGCTCTAGCTCTGATCCCCCGCCTTTATCATATGAGAAAAGGCTCGTAGGATTCTATATAAATGAATCCTTCTTTCTTGTAGGCAGCTACGGGGGGAGGTCGGAACTCCGTCAACCTTTGCTTTTTTTTGGTTCGGGGCACCTTATCTCAACTTTCAGTACAGGAACGGGGAACTTATTCATGAAATCAACCGACCCAGCCTTTTTTTTTATTACCGGAATAGCCAATGCTCGGAAACGGAGCTAGGACTTTTCTCCTAGCTAACAAGAGCAGAAAGCCAGAAGATCCAGAGGAGCTAGTAGGATTCTTAAACCTTCTTCTTGACTTAGCTTTGAACCTTTACCCTAGCTCACGAGAAAAGAGGACGTAGGGGGACATATTCATGGGGTATTGATTTGGAAGGCAACCAGTCCTTCGAAATGAAGGGAAGGCGAACCAACTTATTCAGCTGGAAGACCGGGAAACGGAAGCACGATTGGGGAAAGATGAAGACGGTGTTCGGAAGGAAACCCGAAAGACAGGTCTGCTTGCTTAAAACCTAGTTTAAGAGGGGCTAGGTGCCTCGCGGACCAGAAGAAAAAGATAGATAAAGGTGATGATAGAAAGGCTAGCTAACAATCGGATGATCCACTCTCTTTATTTCAATTCTCAATCATCGATTTGTGTTTGAGATTAGAAGACCACGCGTCGACCAAGGCTAACTTGACCTTTCGCTCCGGGGACGGTGAAGGACGCTCAAACGAGAATCTTTTGAAAGAATCCAATGTGTAAAGCATATTGATGCGACCTCTATTTGACTGATCCAGCCCGGGATCGACTCGAGGATGAACGGTAGTACAGGTTCTAGGGCCTTTCCACCCAAGGCTCGATTTAGGCGTAGAGTGTGGTGGGTGCACTCGAAGTGGGAGCTTCCCTCTATCAACATGCGAGCTTTGTTGAAAAGTGTCTTATTATCCTAAAAAAAAAAGGGTCTTCCGATAGACGAGAAGACTCGGTTACAGCATCCGACAACTATAGCTGACCCAGGACAGGTTTTGATCCGCGTGCCGCTGCTCTTCGAGTTTTGGTTCCGAATGAAGAACTCAAGCTTTCGATTTACTTTGTGTTCAGTTCAGTGAACCGATCCTGCGACCCGGTTTTTTAAGATTGGAGCCCCTTATCGTAACGACGAAGCGCGATATACGCCGCGCATTAAACATAATGAATCACAGGCCGTAAGCTCCTTCCTACCTTACCCATAGCTTTTCCTTGCCTTTCCCCACCCACCGGCCCATACTTATCTTTTCCATAGGACCAAGGGTTTCCTTAGAAGTTTGATCATATTTGGTGGTTGACGAACTTTATCCATAGTCCATCAAGCCTTCTGCTACTCGAATTGCTGAGGCCAGGTCCTGCAGATTTCGTTTTTGCAGCTCTTTCCGTGCCCACTCCTGGAGACCCATCTCAAACCTAAACACCTTGTCTTCTTCTACCATGTTCCCGATCTCCAGCATCAATGACTGAAACTGCCTAACATACTCACGCACGGACCCAGTTTGCCTCTGATGCTTTTCCCGCCGTCTATACCTTTTATTGCTTTGCTCCTGCGACCGGCGCCCGCGCTAATGCTAATGGTGATCCCCAGGCCCCAAAATCCGGAGGTATGCTCCTGTATATATGCAACTGGAGAATCTTTTTATGGATCTGGAAATGGATATAGAGACCCCCTCCGAAGAAAAGATCTGCTACCCTTTCCCGTCCTGTCATCCGGCAAAAGATGAGGTTTAGCTCAACAATGTCTTGGTTGGAGCGATGGGATTTGTTTGATTCCCATTGCCTGCTGCCTCTTCAATCTATATTCGACAGCTTGAAGAGGGCCGATGGCTGATTGCTAAAGAGAAATTCTGTCATTGAAAGCGATTCCTTCGCTCAAGAACTAGACTCAAGCGATTGTGCCTATCAGTCAAGACAGGAAGGTGGGACGCTAGCTAGCCTCTTGACCGAAGCGCCAACCCCCCTCTGACTCCCCCCTTCTCTAATGCGCATATTGAGACTAAGCTTGCTTGCATCTGATCTAAGCCTATCGCACCCCCCTATCGCCTGCCTTCAACTGCCTTTCTATTGCACCTGCCGTTAACTCCTGTTTACCTGCCTTTCCGAGAGTGCCTTACTCAGAAGTAATAGACTGATTAAATGAAAGGGAGGAGATATCTTTCATAAAAGTGAATCGCAATTCTTTATTGAATTCAAAGAAGATTGCGCCAATGAAAGAGATAGAAGAGCGATATGACAGAGCTCAACAAAGGAAGGAGCTTGCAGAACTAAGCAAGGGATGCCAAAGCCGCAAGAAAGAAAATTCAGAGATCTTCGAGATTAAGAGCGCCAGAGCTAGAAGCGGCAGCCATTAAGTTAAGTGGATTCCATCCAATGACAGCCTTTTTGTATCTTCTCGTGTGGATCACACCACCGTTTGAAGATTTTCTGCCATCACCTACACCTAAGCAATTTCAAAGTTGCATTTTTTCATGAGAAAATCCTGTTCATATCCTATTTTTAGAATAGCCATTTTAAATGAAATAATACATGTTGCATCTCGAGTTGCATTGCTCGATGGAGGAGTCGTGAATTCGTTTTGGTATCCTGTACTGTAACCGGTACTTGATCATTGGGTAGTGCCCGACCTGAGTAAAGTTGTAGTGATCCTTCCTACCGAAAAGGTTGGAAAGTCTCTGAGGCTGAAAGCCGAGGATGGGAATATGGTTGACCCAGAATTGACATAAGAAAGACGGCCCAACTTCATAAAGGAAGGGAGAGCTTTGCCCATTCTAATTATCAAGATCCGGCTACCCAAGTAAGAAAGATTTATAATAACAATAAAAGCGAGGAGAGCGGTCTACAAGAGTAAGCGAATGGTTAATTCACTTAAGTCTTTCTTGGAAGTGGAAAACCAAAAGATGCTATGCTGCCTACCAAAGAACGCATGGATAAGTGGGCGAGCAAGCGAAGCCCCAGGTTCGGAAAGAATAGAAAGAATAGTAGGTACAAGAATGATTCTTGAGCAGCGCTGGGAGAAGTGAAGAAATCTTTGAGAAGGAAGAGCGCTCTCCTAGTCAAGAAGAGAAGTTCTTGAGATATCTATGGTGAACCGATGTTGCTTAGGGCGGGTGACCATCTTATGATTGAAGATAAGCACCGAAAGTCAGAGAAGTGAGGCGTTCGGAACCTATTCTAGTAGAGGAACCAACCCCCAGAAAACCTGACCAAAAGATAGCTAAGTTCCCGTCACTAACGTTACTTCGGAGTATGTGGCTGATCCGCTGAGAAAAGACGGTAAGGCAAACAGAAAGTACCACTTTTCTTAAGTTAAGATGAATCTATTGAAGAGTCAAGGTTTCCAAGGAGCACGGATGAGGCGAAGCATCGATCCCTAACAAGCGAGGTAAGCGCCCGGATACAAAGGAATCTTAGTCTATGTCTTGGTCACCCAGAAAAGTATTAAGAGATAGTTGAATTGAGGGACCTCTACTTTACGTACCTCTGTCGTCTTAAGATAAAGTAAGACACTCAGTCTCACCGTTGGAGGATTTAGTGGAGGATCTAGGGCGTTAGCCCGAAGCCCATAGAGAGAGAGTCAAAAGCCTGTAGTACTGCAGGAAGACCAAGGTCTCGATCGACAGATCTAGTGGTCAGTCACCCTCAATATTGGATTCTACGGCCAATGCTGCTAAATAAAAATCGCAATTAAACCATGTTCCTGGGGAAGGCCCTAGCCTTGAAACAAGGGGCTTTACTAATATAAATATATAAATTGAAATCAGATAAAGATGCCTAGTCTGCGCTGTTAGAATCCATTGTAGAAAGGCTTGCTCACTTCTTCATCTGTGAGATGATCGTATTCTTTAGAATAACTATTTATAATAATGGGATTTGACCTTGCTTCGATCCCCTCTTTAAGAGACTCCAGAAACTCGTTGACCCATAGATGTAATAGCCGAAATTCAACTATTTTCCTTTACGCCATAGGAACTAGTATAGAATTAGAAAAGAGGTCTTTCCTTTACGTCGTAAAGAGAAGCATGTGCCTTCCACCTATCCTGCACGTATAGCAGGGCTTTAAAGTTAAAGAACGCATCCGGCAGCGAGCGGAAAAAGAAAGTAGATTGAATCTTGGTAATTGAGTGAAGAAGCTCTCAGCGAAGAACAACCCCTAAATCCCGGAAGTCTTGAATCGGGATCCGATCTCTTTTGGTACACTCGAGTCATAAGGTGTGTACAGACAGACAGGCTTCCTTTCGAAAGGCTAGGCACCATTTGATCCAAAGCTCCTCATATGATGGGTATAGGCTAGTTGAAAGGAATGACCTCACGTCAAGCGAACGGCATCAAGGAATCTCCGTTTTCAACCTTTGTGGCATCGGTTACAGCTGGCAAAGCTAACCTCTATCCATAACAAGAAAGAAGATTAGTTAAACAACCGATCGTAAGCGGACAAAAAGGAAGAATCGGAACTAGAGCGGTAGTTAAGGCGGCAAGCCAGAAGTAAGCTTAGTAGTTTTTATGTATTATTGATATTAAACGAGTAGAAGAAAGGCTTCTGTGTTGAAACGGAGTCCATTGATCTAGATCTAATCTACCAAGTAGCCGAAGGGCAGTGCAGATGTTCAGAAAACCAGTGCGTGTTACTACTCAAGCTGCGACTCCTTACTGGATTCAATTAGCCTTACTAATAGAAAAAAGGGAAAAATGTGCCTTTCCAGCTGTTGCAACTATAGGTGCTGCTGTTGTGGGTAAGGTTTTTAATACGGTATTGGTTACGAGGAGAACATTTTCATTCTCGAGAGAGTGTGTTAAGCATATCACGGATTAAGTGAACAAAAAAACATTCCCTTGCCTTAAACGCAACTACCACTGGAAAGCGTCCAAGAAGCAAGAGTTCCACGCCGCTTATTCACCGAATTCATTGCATTGAAATAAAAGGAATGGGCTAAGCGTTCTACTGACTCGACAGCAAAGCCAACTACTTACTCTACTTCTTCTTCCATATTTGAATCAAAGTGAGAAAACCCAGTATTTTCATGATAAAGAGCTTTTCCTTTAGTTGAGACTGATAAGTTATTTGGACTAAGAAGGGGAAGGAAGAGAGAAAAGGAAGATTCATTGAATAAGAGAAGAAGTTCATCAAAGAAGTTGAATTAGAGAAGTCAAACCTAGCTTTGACAGGAAGTCGGATTGAATTAAAGATTCATTGAATAAGAGAAGTAGGAGAAAAAGACGGGCTTTTCTAATTTCATATAGAAATATCTTATCAAAAGACAAGGAAGTCAGATTTCAGTTTCATAAAAAGAAACAGATGCTAAAGGAAAGAGACAGAAAGAAGAAGTTCATCGTTAGGAAAGAGACAGAACTTAAAGAAGTGAAAAAGAAAGAAACGATAACTTGAAGCGGTCTTTGCTGCTTGACTTCTTGACTTAGAGCTTGAAGGTGACGACTGCTCTCTCTTTCCGGTTTAGCCTACCATGGGACATGGGAAGAGACAAAGCCTTCTTCTTAATAGGATGATGCTTGAACTGTTCACTGTTCTCAAGGTATCTCCTGACTCGAGGGTGAGAACGAGAATCGATTCGATTGAATCACAAAGATCTATTCACTTATATAGAAGCAGAATCGGAAAAGGAGCGGATGGTTCATATAGCAGTGGAAGAGTCAGTCGCCTTTTATGAAGTCTGGGCTTTGGAGATCGAATCGTAGCCAAAGTCTTTTTCCAGGTTTAGAAAGACTGGTTCGAAAGGACCAGGAAAGATCAGCTGTTCGCTCTTCTTCAAGGAGGTGGCAGAAAGAATAGGATATAGCAATGAGCCAAAAGGGCGTCTGCATGTGGTTTGGATACTGTCATCAAATCTTGCATAGAAATAGATATCCTGGCGGGGATCTTGCTGAGCTGCTGCACCATGTCGTACTAACTTTTTATAAAAAACTTCATTATCTCAGCCACATCGTCCTCTGTCACCTGCCTCTTTTCTGGTAACTCAGCTTTCTCGCCTTCAGCAGAGTCTGCAACTGGTTTTCCCTTTCTGATCCTCTCCAAGTTCTCGGGGGCATAGCATCGCCCGCTTCTGGTCATTCGTCCCACACCTGATATATTATCGACTTGTTCCACTTTGACATCATAGTTCCAAGGGATCTGACGAGTGTCCTTGACCTCCAGTTGCTCCGGGGGACAGATAACGATGGTTGAAAGGCTAGCGAATACCATTCCATTCTTTCAGGAATTAGGCTTAGGGGGCCGGCTAGCAAGAGCTAACCTAATTCGATTCCATTACCTTACTAGAGGAGCGGAAAGAAGACCAAAAGGATCACCAAGGGGTTGAAAACCAACCCTAGTACTCCCTTATTAGATAGAGGGAATAGATTCCTTCTGATCTGAATCCCGAACACTACTTAGATGGATGTATGTCAATTTCAGGCATAAAATCAAACGTTTGATCGGTATCATGACCTGGGACCCGAAGAGCGTGTTCAACCCGCCTTAAAAGCCGTTATTTTTTTTTACCTTATCGATGATTTTAGAATTTGAGCTTACGAGCCAACTGCCCCGCTTACATTCCCTCGGGCTAGGTTCAGTTGTTGTTGTTGAAACTCGGCCATCTTTCCCGTTCTCTCTTCCTGCCTCTATACACATATCTCCAACTCGGCAAGCTCATCTTCCCGAGCTTCCTTACCTTTTTTAGGGGTATAATATTTATAGCTGACCCCGGATCTACTTGCACTTGTCGGAGTTTTACTTCACCAATATATCCTGAAAGGTACAGTGGACGATTATGGTGAAGGTCCCCTAGCAACAAACAAGTCTTCTCGAGAAAATGTGAGGTCTGGCTCCTCCGCCTTCATCTTCTCTTGTATGCCTTAGTCCGGGTTTTTCCATTCTAGCTGACGTGCTTGAGTGAGCCATATGGATGGGAGGGGGCATCTCCTATCGTTAACTGCGTTATTGAAAAAGCTCCTCTTCCGCTAAAACCGGATAAGCAGCTAAGACCTTTGACTATTACTACGCTCCATACCCTGGTCCTGTCGAACCAGATCTTTTCGGAAGAGAAAGAGTCAAAGAAAGAACCGTGTCACACTTATACAGATAGCTATCGATGGGGCTATAAATCTTCCTTACCCTTACGGTTGACTAACTTCGCCCCTTTCATACCCCTTGGTGAGACTTTCGTTCTGAAATGGGATGGCGAGAATGGGTTTTTTAATAAAGGCATGGCTTCAGTCCTGACCGAGGCAAGTAGTTTGCTTCGAAAGCGAGTTAGCTCTTGTCCCCGAGCCGAGGGTATCTATCATAATAGAGTTGGGGCATAAGGATTTGACTAGCTTTCCCGCAACGTGGTGAACTCTTGTCGACTGTTTATGGTTAGCGGTGAAAAAGAGGAGCTATTTTTGAATCAGTTGAGTTTGGTGCTTTCATAAAAAAGAGTGGATCCAGGTTATAAAAGATCTGGTTCGATAGGACCAGGATCAATGGAAATTTCTTTTTGATTGAACGACGCCAAGGGCCTTTTTATCTTCGCTCCGATAGACATCGGAAAAATGAATCTAATCGGAATACCACACCGCCCAATGGTTCCTTTTTTTTTGAAGAGCGCTGGAAAGGATGTGCTGCGCTCGGCTCCATGAGACAGCCCTCTTTTCGGATTGACTGAAGCAGGAAGGAAGAGCCCCTAGTGAATAATCTTCCCTCAACAAACCTCTCTAGGTATCGAATCGAGGGTTTTCGCTTACTGGATCAATATGTAAGTAGTGGATCAATCCCATTAGTCATTAGCCGGATCCCCTGGATTTTGAAAAGAAGCCTTCCAAGCCCCATTGCCATTGATTGTTTGCTCAACCTCATCTCATTCCTTCCCAGAGAACATAGCCACTGGTTGGGGCTAGACCAACCAGAAGAAGATCAGTCTATAGTATAGTTTCTGAAGCTCTACAGACAGCGAAGACAGCGAGCGCTCACAATGACGAGTGGTTGAAGGAATTGGTAGAATGAAAACTCCCTTCAAAAGCAAGCTGATTTCACACAAACTACAAACTCAGTCTCCCTTGTTTATCCCAATGCAAGCGATCCAAGTCAAAGGAGAGGAATGCTCAATCCCGATCCACGCTAAGGAAAAAGATCCAACTGAGAAGAGTGTAGGATTCCAGTGGGTCCAGATTTTTGCCTTGGTTAGGCGACAATCATGGTCTTGGTGATGATGACGATTACGCCGCTTCTTTTCTTTAGGAAAGGAAGACCACTCGAGTCAACATCCCTTTCATCATATATACGACGATTCCCCTCTATCTTTTGATACTATGATTCTGATTCTGCCGCATAACGCATAACCTATACTTCACGCTAAGCTGCAATCTAATGCCCGGGGGACGCAATAAGCTGACATTCCCCTAAATGACTTATTGGAAACCGTAGTCAAAAGGTCTTTGAGTGCCCCTTGTCTCGCAAGTGCTATGTGCGCGCATACCTTATTGAAGCTATTGTTATTGGCCTCGAAGTGGCGGTCCTAATGGGTCTTCAGTTCCTATAAGTTCGAGGAGATTCCAAGCTGGTCATTCGGCAGCTCACTGGTGAATCTAGGGTACCAAGTTGGAGGGTAGCCCCATACTGTGCCAAAGAAAAGCAGTGGATCGAAGCTTTTCAGAGGAGTCAGTCATACCCAAGATGGCAGAAGTACACGAGGAAAAACCTTCAGTCCGTTCTTCGAATGGCGAGTTTGATTCGGCGACATGGTCCTTTTTTCCACCCATGTCAGGAGCATGGGCCGGTTTAGCATGTGTCGGCCAAAGCAAAGAGCTTAGCCTCGAAAGAAAACCTTGGCCGTTTATAGAATGGGCAATAGACGTTATCGGGAACATAGACCCCCATATTCGCTTCGCTCGGACATTTAGATTGGTGGCGACTGATTACTTAACCAAGTGGGTCGAAGCAGAGCTCTTAAAGATACAGTTCACAGCTCTGACGTGATCCGGGTTTCTCTTCTCAATAGAAGCATCCTTCATCGATTCGGACTACCGGAAACTCTCACTACTGAAAAGATAGCTCCTTTGTAGGAAAGTGAAGGAGTTCGCTGCAGAGTACAAGTACAGGATTCGATTGATACAGTCACCCTACTACGCTCAAGCAAATGGGCAGGCTGAGTCCACCAACAAGGAAAAAATCATTCGAAATAGAGTGGAGGATAAAAAAGTGGGTGTGGCACGAGGTGTTATCAGAAGCATTCTGTGCCTATCGAATCACCTAAAATAAAAGAAGGCTACACCCTATGTACTCGCCTCGCGTTTGGGCATGATGCAGTCCTGCCAATGGAGGTCGTCCCTAAGGGTGGCGTTCCAGGATCAATTGACCCCAGAAGAATATAAAGAGGCCA